TTCCAACTTCTTTCACTGTAAAGGAATACTACATTCTCTATTTGCGCCTTGTCTCAAACAAGAGAAAGAAACAAACATAAAAATATTCATAGAGATTTACGATATGTTTCCTATGGTAACTGGGGTCATGAATTATGGTCAACAAACAGTACGAGCTGCAAGGTACATTGGTCAAAGTTTCATGATTACCTTATCCCATGCAAATCGTTTACCTGTAACTATTCAATATCCTTATGAAAAATTAATCACATCAGAACGTTTCCGCGGTCGAATCCATTTTGAGTTTGATAAATGTATTGCTTGTGAAGTATGTGTTCGTGTATGCCCTATAGATCTACCTGTTATTGATTGGAAATTGGAAACTAATATTCGAAAGAAACGGTTGCTTAATTACAGTATTGATTTCGGAATCTGTATATTTTGTGGTAACTGTGTTGAGTATTGTCCAACAAATTGTTTATCAATGACTGAAGAATATGAGCTTTCTACTTATGATCGTCATGAATTGAATTATAATCAAATTGCCTTGGGTCGTTTACCAATGTCAGTAATTGACGATTATACAATTCGAACAATTTTAAATTCACCTAAAAAAAATAAGTAAATGAAATCAAAAAAAGTAAATCCTTTGATTAAAAATAAAGAGTAATTTCCAATTTATAAGGTTCAGTTTTGATCGAAAGGAATGCCGTTTTTTTCGTTTATTTTGTTTAGTCACTAACTACAAATTCGAACTGTTGATTGGTTGGTTCGTGCTTCAATTTGGATTGAAAATCTATGAATATATCTGTAATTTTTTCGAAATCTAAATATAGTTTTGAACCACTCTTTAACTTTAAGATAAAGAATGATATTAGTCCAAGAACTGTACCTACATCAATTCACATTTCTTAGGATTTAATTCAATTAAGAACTTTTCAGAAAAAGATTTTCCTGGTGGTTCAATAAGGTCATGAAAAAATTTCAATTTATTTATCTCTTTACATATAATGGATTTGCCCGGACCAATACATGATTTTCTTTTAGTCTTTTTGGGATCCGGTCTTATATTAGGAGGCATAGGGGTAGTATTACTTACCAACCCAATTTATTCTGCTTTTTCGTTGGGACTGGTTCTTGTTTGTATATCCTTATTCTATATTCTATCAAACTCTCATTTTGTAGCTGCCGCACAGCTCCTTATTTACGTGGGAGCTATAAATGTTTTAATTATATTTGCTGTCATGTTCATGAACGGTTCAGAATATTACAAAGATTTTCATCTTTGGACCGTTGGGGATGGCGTTACTTTGTTGGTTTGTACAGGTATTTTTGTTTCACTAATGACTACTATTCTGGATACGTCATGGTACGGGATTATTTGGACTACAAGATCAAACCAAATTATAGAGCAAGATTTGATAAGTAACAGTCAACAAATTGGAATTTATTTATCAACAGATTTTTTTCTTCCATTTGAACTCATTTCGATAATTCTTTTAGCTGCTTTGATAGGCGCAATTGCTGTGGCCCGCCAGTAATAAATCTTTCGAACTAGTAACCGAAATCAAAATGAAACTTTGTTCTGTGTTATCACATCCATTTCCGCTCACTTCAATCTTATTTGAAGATTGTTTATGTCTAAAATTAAAATAGAAATTATTTTATTTGATCTATTGGCAATAGATTCCCTTATTCAGTACTTTTTTTTATTCTAGTCACTTAAACTCATTAAATTGTTTTTCATCTTGAAATGAATCAAAATTGATAAGGAGTTGGTCAATGATGCTCGAACATGTACTTGTTGTGAGTGCCTATTTATTTTCTATCGGTATTTATGGATTGATCACAAGTCGAAATATGGTTAGAGCCCTTATGTGTCTTGAACTTATACTGAATGCAGTTAATATAAATTTCGTAACATTTTCTGATTTTTTTGATAGTCGCCAATTAAAAGGAAATATTTTTTCAATTTTTGTTATAGCTATTGCAGCCGCTGAAGCAGCTATTGGACCAGCTATTGTTTCCGCAATTTATCGTAACAAAAAATCAACTCGTATCAATCAATCGAATTTGTTGAATAAGTAGTAGTGTATTAATCATAGAAGTTCTAATATTTATCAAGTCAAATTAACATGGATGATACATAACGTATTGATCGTGTTTACAAAAAATGCAAGAAATCAAAGTATCTTGGACCTCTCGTAGGAGTCGATCTGGAAGCAGATTGATTAGAAAAATTCTGGTAAATCATTGATTCATCTGGTGTCTAAATATATGTATAATTCATTTACAAGTTTACTAGATCGAAAATTTATGATGTTCAAAAATTTATATATCCAATGTCACATTCAGTAAAGATTTATGATACATGTATAGGGTGTACTCAATGTGTACGAGCCTGCCCCACAGATGTATTAGAGATGATACCTTGGGACGGATGTAAAGCTAAGCAAATTGCTTCTGCTCCAAGAACAGAAGACTGTGTTGGTTGTAAGAGATGTGAATCCGCCTGTCCAACGGATTACTTGAGTGTTCGAGTTTATTTATGGCATGAAACAACTCGAAGCATGGGCCTAGCTTATTGATCCCTTTCCCAAATCCCACCTGAATATATTTGATTTTTTTTTACCGACAAAAATCCCCCTGCTCGAAAAATCAAATATATATTTGATTTTTCGAGCACGGATTTTTCTGGTCCAAGTGTATCTTGTTTTTACTACGAATTATTTTCCTTGGTTAACAATAATGGTAGTTTTGCCAATATTCGCGGGTTCCTTAATTTTCTTTCTTCCTCATAGAGGAAATAAGATAATTAGGTGGTACACTATATTTATATGTACCGCAGAACTCCTTCTAATAACTTATGCATTCTATTATCATTTCCAATTGGACGATCCATTAATGCAACTGACGGAGGATTATAAATGGATCAATTTTTTTGATTTTTACTGGAGATTGGGAATAGATGGACTTTCTATAGGACCTATTTTGCTGACAGGATTTATCACCACTTTAGCTACTTCAGCGGCTCGGCCGGTTACTCGAGATTCCCGATTATTCCATTTCCTGATGTTAGCAATGTATAGTGGTCAAATAGGATCATTTTCTTCTCGAGACCTTTTACTTTTTTTCATCATGTGGGAGTTAGAATTAATTCCCGTTTATCTACTTCTATCCGTGTGGGGGGGAAAAAAACGTTTATATTCAGCTACAAAGTTTATTTTGTACACTGCAGGAAGTTCCGTTTTTTTATTAATGGGAGTTCTGAGTATCGGTTTATATGGTTCCAATGAACCAACATTCAATTTTGAAATATCAGTTAATCAATCTTATCCAGTAGTACTGGAAATAATATTCTATATTGGATTTCTTATTGCTTTTGCTGTCAAATCACCGATTATACCTTTACATACATGGTTACCAGACACCCATGGAGAGGCACATTACAGTACTTGTATGCTTCTAGCCGGAATATTATTAAAAATGGGAGCATATGGATTGGTTCGGATCAATATGGAATTATTGCCCCGCGCTCATTCTATATTTGCTCCCTGGTTGATGATAGTAGGCACACTTCAAATAATCTATGCAGCTTCAGCATCTCCCGGTCAACGTAATTTAAAAAAAAGAATAGCCTATTCCTCCGTATCTCATATGGGTTTCATAATTATAGGAATTGGCTCTATAAGTGATATGGGCCTCAATGGAGCCATTTTACAAATGATATCTCATGGTTTTATTGGCACTGCACTCTTTTTCTTGGCAGGAACGAGTTTTGATAGAATACGTCTTGTTTATCTCGACGAAATGGGCGGAATGGCGATCCCAGTTCCAAAAATATTCACGACTTTCAGTATCTTATCGATGGCTTCCCTTGCATTACCGGGGATGAGTGGTTTTGTTGCAGAATTAATAGTATTTTTTGGACTAATTACCAGCCAAAAATTTTTTTTAATAACAAAAATACTAATTACATTTGTAATGGCAATTGGAATGATATTAACTCCTATTTATTCATTATCTATGTTACGCCAAATGTTCTATGGATACAAGTTTTTTAATGCTCCAAACTCTTATTTTTTTGATTCTGGACCGAGAGAGTTATTTGTTTCGATCTCTATCCTTTTACCTGTAATAGGTATTGGTATTTATCCGGATTTCGTTTTCTCACTATCCGTTGACAAGGTCGAAGATATTATATCTAATTATTTTTATAGATAATTATTAAAAAAATTAATAAAATAAAAAATCAAACATCAATCTTATAGTATAATAAGAATAAGATGTTTAAAAAATTCGTTGTACAATTACAAAAAACAAATATTTTTTCTTCTCTTAAGTTTATTTTTAACTTAAGTTAAAAATAAAAATAAATTATACTTTTAACCAGATATGTTTGGCCTTTGTAAGAACCTTTTGAATCAAACTAGTGATTCAAAAGGTTCTCGATGGCTTACACGATGTTTTCTTATATATATGCTGTCCCATGTTTATTTGTGTTCATTAGGTCCTTTTTTCAGTTAGATGTTAGGGTAAATGAACCATAACTATGTAGCCCTATTCCTAATAGATTGACCCCAAAATAGCATATCCAAATTATAAGAAATCCCATAGAGGCTACAATTGCAGAATTTACAACCTCAAAATTTTTATTTGTTCGAATATGTAAATAAATCGCGAATACGGTCCAAGTAATAAATGCCCAAGTTTCTTTCGGATCCCAATTCCAATATGAGCCCCATGCCTCATTTGCCCATACTGCTCCCGAAAGAATACCTATGGTTAAAAAGATAAAACCTATACCAATAATACGATAACTCCAATGATCCAATTGTTGAATCAATTGAGACCTATAATAATTCCTAGAAGAAATTAAGGAAGTGTTCCATAAAACATTGTTTCTTTCGTTCATGTATTGGATCTCATCAAAACAAAACGACTCATTATTGCTTTTCTCAAAAAGACTTATGACTTTGCGAGATGTAATGACTATAAGAGCTACTGATAATAATGATCCACATAAAAGAGATGCATAGCCAAATACCATCATACTTACATGCATCATTAACCAATGAGATTGGAGAGCGGGTACTAATAGTACGGATTGATGCATTTCGGTTAAAAAACCAGAAGTAGCAAAGCCTTGGGTAAAAATAACACTTGGCGCGGTTATTGCGCTTAAAGGGTTTATATTTTTTTTTAAATACGGAACCATATGAATAATGGACAAACTCCATGAAAGAAAAATGAATGATTCGTATAAATCACTTAAAGGTAAATGCCTTGAATAAATCCAACGAGTAACTAATAATCCTGTTATACAGACAAAAGTAGTTTTTATGCCTTTTTCTGATGAATCATATAGTCCTACGCTTTCATTAACTAATAAGATTATCAAACGAATTGAAATTATAATTGAAACAACCGAAAAGGATATATGAGTTAATATATGCTCTAAAATGGAAAATATCATAAAAAAATTATAAAAAAAGAGGAGAATCTCCCAATTATAGAAATGAAAATCGGGAATAGAATTCATTATAGGACTTACTCTTTTAAAAGATGCCATGCCGCCACTCGGACTCGAACCGAGATGCTCTAGCACTGCTTCCTAAGAGCAGCGTGTCTACCGATTTCACCATAGCGGCTTTTCGAAATCATAATAACCTATTCTTATTCAATTGTCGAGGTTAAAGTACTCACAATATTTTTTAGTTTTATTTTATAAGAAACATTGAAATTCATGAATAAAGAAATTGATGAATCAAAACTCGTTTAAAAAATAGTGATTTGAATCTAGTTACAATAATAATCCTTATTTTTTATTATTTTATTTAACGTAACATTAACAATGGAGTTCTTTTAGTTTATACTCTCCTAAAATGGAACTTTTCTAACTACATAGTTTTTACCGCAATTCAATGTTCTTTTTTTCTTTTTATTATTTTTTTTATGACCAAAATTTATACATTTCTAGTATAAAATATCCATTGATAAAAGCTTCTTGTCGCATTTAGGTGGATATTTTATACGAGGGATATAAGGGATATATAAGGATAAGGATTATATATTGATAATTATTTTTTAAAATGAGTGTTCATAAAATTCCAAAACAAGTTTTAAACTTAAAAAATGAGTTTCAACGAATCATTAATTTGGATTAAAGATCTTATATTATGTTTGTTCTTTTCTAATAAATATTTGTTCTTTCCTATTTGAAAATAATTTATATATAGATATACTAATTTATATATAAAAAGATTATTCTATATAAATTAGTATAAATTCTAAACGAAATTCAAAACTAGACTCTTTTTAGAGTCAGAGATAGATCCAGATTATTCCAATGTTTAATTATTTATTTCTTGTTGTACAAAAAAACTTTTTGAATTCCCTGTAGAAAGAGATTTCGCTAATGAAAAAACTTTTAATGCTACCCAATACCCCTTCCTTTTCCAAATATTATTACGAATTCGTTTTTTTGATATGGAAGTACGTTTTTTTGGAACTGCCATTAAAAAATTATGATAGGGTATTCAGTTCTATAGTTGGATGTGAAAGACATCTATTGTTCAAAACCAATTGTTTTTTACTATATAATTCTCTCTTTATTGTCTAAATTCGACTCTTTTCATAAAAAAATATAAACCAAATCGGTTGTGCCTTTATGTTGTTTATTTTCGTCATGCTATATTTATACATGTAATAAAATACATCAAAAAGTTTAAGAAACCAAACTTTTATTTTTTAATTTAATAAAAAAACGTTAATAATTTTTTTTTTATATTAATTGCTTAATTGGTCAAGCTCAAAAAAAGAGTGCACCTAATGAAAATTGTAAAATTAAAATGAGACTAGTAGTTAATCTGTTAAAGTATACATTATTTTTTATATAAAAAAGAAGTCCTTTTATTTTTGTAATTTCTTCACTCAATTAAAAAACTTCATTGGTTAATGATTCTGAATAAACGAACTAAAAAAAAAAAATAACTCTTTTTTTTTCTGGGGTTAAGTTATGGACTGTGTCTGTCTTTTATGAATTCTATTAAAATAACATATTCTTTTTGGTGTAATTATTTGTTCTTACTCTCTCTAGAGATTAAAATATTGTATTATGTAAATTGTAATAAGTAATAAGAATTGAAATTTTTATTTTTTTTTGTTTGAAGTATTTGGAAAAGATTTAGAATAATTAAGAATAAAAAATATTTATTTTAGTTTTACATATCTTATCTTAATTTTTTTTTATTAACCGACTCCTTTCAAAAAATAAGAGCTGATGAATCAGAAACAGTTAACTAAGAATAAAAGATTTTTATTTATTTTTATGGAATATACATACCAATATTCATGGATCATACCTTTCATTCCAGTTATAATTCCTATGTTAATAGGGGTGGGACTTCTCCTTTTTCCGAAGGCAACAAAAAATCTTCGCCGCATGTGGGCTTTTCCTAGTGTTTTATTGTTAAGTATAGTTATGATTTTTTCAGCCAATCTGTCTATTCAGCAAATAAATAACAGTTATATCTATCAATATGTATGGTCTTGGACCATCAATAATGACTTTTCTTTAGAGTTCAGCTACTTGATCGATCCACTTACTTCTATTATGTTAATCTTAATTACTACTGTTGGAATTATGGTTCTTATTTATAGTGACAATTATATGTCTCATGATCAAGGATATTTGAGATTTTTTGCTTATATGAGTTTTTTCAATACTTCAATGCTGGGATTAGTGACTAGTTCTAATTTGATACAAATTTATATTTTTTGGGAATTAGTTGGAGTGTGTTCTTATCTATTAATAGGTTTTTGGTTCACACGACCGATTGCCGCGAATGCTTGTCAAAAAGCGTTTGTAACTAATCGTGTCGGGGATTTTGGTTTATTATTAGGAATTTTAGGTCTTTATTGGATAACGGGCAGTTTCGAATTTCGGGATTTGTTTGAAATATTCAATAGTTTGATTTATAATAATGAAGTTAATTTTTTATTTGTTACTTTGTGTGCCTTCTTATTATTTTCTGGTGCAATTGCTAAATCCGCTCAATTCCCCCTTCACGTATGGTTACCTGACGCTATGGAAGGACCTACTCCTATTTCAGCTCTTATACATGCTGCTACTATGGTAGCAGCAGGAATTTTTCTTGTCGCTCGGCTTCTTCCTCTTTTTATGGTTATACCTTACATAATGAATATGATAGCCTTAATAGGTATAATAACATTACTATTAGGAGCTACTTTAGCTCTTGCTCAAAAAGATATTAAGAGAAGTTTAGCCTATTCTACAATGTCTCAATTGGGTTATATGATGTTAGCTCTAGGTATTGGGTCTTATCGAGCTGCTTTATTTCATTTGATTACTCATGCTTATTCAAAAGCATTGTTGTTTTTAGGGTCCGGATCAATCATTCATTCAATGGAAGCTATTGTTGGATATTCTCCAGATAAAAGTCAAAATATGGTTCTTATGGGTGGTTTAATAAAACATGTGCCAATTACAAAAACTTCTTTTTTATTAGGTATACTTTCCCTTTGTGGTATTCCACCCCTTGCCTGTTTTTGGTCCAAAGATGAAATTCTTAATGATAGTTGGTTGTATTCACCGATTTTTGCAATAATAGCTTTTTCCACAGCAGGATTAACTGCATTTTATATGTTTCGGATCTATTTACTTACGTTTGAGGGCTCTTTAAATGTTAATTTTCAAAATTACAGCGGCAAAACAAATAACTCGTTTTATTCAATATCTCTATGGGGTAAAGATAAAGAAGGGAAAAAAATAATTAAAAAAGATTTTCGGTTATTATCTTTATTAACAATGAATAATAATGAAAGGATTTCTTTTTTGGGGAAGAAGACATATCCAATTGATATTAATATAAGAAAGATGACGCGACCCTTTATTACTATTGCTCATTTTGGCATTAAGAACACTTTTTCGTATCCCCATGAATCGGATAGTACTATGCTATTTCCTATGCTTGTATTAGGTATATTTACTTTGTTCGTTGGAGCCATAGGAATTCCTTTGAATCAACAAGGAATGGATTTTGATATATTATCAAAATTGTTAACTCCAGCTATAATATATCAAAATTCAAATAATTCTGTGGATTGGTATGAATTTGTGACAAATGCAAGTTTTTCATTGAGTATAGCTTATATCGGAATATTTATAGCGTCTTTTTTATATAAGCCTGTTTATTCATCTTTACAAAATTTGAACTTCCGAAATTCATTTCTTAAAAGTGTTCCCAATCGAATTCTTTGGGAAAAAATAATAAATGTGATATATGATTGGTCATATAATCGTGGTTACATAGATGTTTTTTATGCAATATCCTTCAATAACGGTATAAGAGGATTAGCTCAACTAACTCATTTTTTTGATAAACGAGTAATTGAAGGAATTACGAATGGAGTCGGTATTACAAGTTTTTTTGTCGGAGAGGGTATCAAATATATAGGTGGTGGCCGAATTTCTTCTTATCTCTTATTGTATTTATTTTATGTATTCATTTTTTTATTCATTTTCATTTTTTAAATTATAAGATTTAAAAGTAAGTTAATTTATATTAAAAATAAGTTATATTATAATTATATTATAAGAAAAAATTTTTACATTTTTATTTATTTCATTTTTATTTATTTAATATTTTTTACAGCATTTTCAAATCGATCATTTTTTATATATCGAAATGGTCGCTTCCATTGTTTATAGTCGAAAAGAATATTAACAAGAGGTTTTTCAAACCAGAATATCTCTTTATCCTTTTTATCTTGAAATATTTCTAACTTCGAATTTTCTTGATTCCCATCTAGATAAGAAGTTTCATAAATTGGTCTATTTTTATAGCGTGTCTCTTTAAAGTGGAATTCATCCTTTGTTTTTCCCTTTCCATTCATTCGGATCTTTTCTGTTTCATCCATTTTGTCCGGATCCTCCTTTTCTTCCGAAAAAAGAGAAGGAGAAGGATCTTCTTCAGTGGATTCCTCTTGTTCCTGTTTA